CCTCTCCTCTTTCTGTGAAAGAGGGGACATGGGGCAGCATTTCATTCCCAAGGGGATTCTTTTTTTTTTTCGTTTCGCATTTCTAATCAAACAAATAGCAATGTTCATTACTTCAACGAGGACTGATTGATAGGAGAAAGACGTATGTAGATTAGTACAATTTTTGGTTGGTAGCATTATTATAGTAAGTATTCCAAGAGATACTGAGTCTTCTTTTTGGATTGATCCCCATTCATGTAATGGAACAAGGTCCGATATCTTTCTCGCGCGCATATCCACAGATGGAATTCGTTTCTTGTATAATACAAAATTAATTTAACAAAATCTCCCCTTCTGGCTCTGTTTTTGTTTTTGGAACCTCAATTACTAAATGTGAAGTTAAAAAAAATTTTTATTCAAATTGGACACTGAGCTTTTGATATATGTGTCCCAGGACTAATAACCGAGGTTAAAAGAAAGATAAAGATTAATCAAGGAACTCCTTCCCCCTTTTCGCAAGGGAATGAATCATTTTTCCTTACTATTTTTTTCTACTTTTTTCTGGGTCCTGTCGAAGAAAGAACAAACCCGAAACTAAAATGAAAATAACTAAAATATTTAATTTGATGGAATATTCCCTCTTTTTTTCCCGAGACTCAGCTTTATCACACTTCTTTGTCTTCCAGATAAAATTAGATCATTAAAAAAAACGGCGTTTAGAGCTTATCTTTTTCCGCTTTGCTTGTCTTATTTGTTGGGGGTTTGTAACTAATGGAAAGGGGTGAGTGGTGAGATGATACTTCATTTGATGATTGTACAAGGGAGACGTAAGATAGGTTATAGAAAATGAACAACAGAAAAGAATCCTATATAATGCTAAAAAAAGGAATTTTTGATTGGGCGGGGAATCCTATTTTGGATTCGGTATGGATAAAAGATCTCCCTATGTTATACTTTTCAATTTTCGAAGACGAATTGATTTGATAGCTTAGATATTGTTATTCATGATATTGATCCGATTGAATATGGTCGAGAGGTAATTCATTCATTGAATTTACAGGCGCAAGATTGATTATCTCTAGGGGATTAAATCCCGAGTTATTGTGAAGTAAAAAAAACGATGAGATTATGGAAGTAAATATTCTTGCATTTATTGCTACTGCACTGTTCATTTTAGTTCCTACTGCCTTTCTACTTATCATTTACGTAAAAACAGTAAGTCAAAATAATTAATTTGAATGAAACTTGATCTTATCAATGGTTGAAAAAATCAAATGAAAGGGATTCCAATTTTGCGTCTTAAATGAATAAATGAAATGGACGGGCTATAATCGGCAGTATTCTACGAGATCCGATAGTATGGTAAGAAAGATTCATCGAGTTCTTTCTTACCATACTGTACTATTAGTGTTATTGTAGTGTATAAAGTTGTACTTTATAATAAAGCTAGAGGCTTAATATAGATCAATCTACCATATTATCTTCATATATGTAAATATATAGTGTCGATATTAATTTTATATATGGAATTGACATAGGGCACAATTCTATTTCTTTAATACATCTATTTGTTCCGATCAATCTGAAAGAATCGTTTTACTCTTATAGAATACATTCCGCCACTAGAATCCAATCAAATTTTAAAATGAAGAGATCTTTATTTTAAATAGTTCAAAATGCGTTGCAGAACGATTTATAAAACAATTAATACAGTTTGATTCCTCAACTCAATTAGTAGTGCTTCTAGAGACCACTTCTTCCCCATACTACGAGTGAAAGGGAAAATGTAAAGACTACCATTAAAGCAGCCCAAGCGAGACTTACTATATCCATGTGAATTATGTCCCCTATCTCTATGATAGAATTATTCCATTATTGCTCACTAATAATAGTGGAATCAATGGTGCAGAGTCAAAAAGGGATTCTGACCGAAGACTGTTGATGAACCAATTCACTAAATCCACTTCTAAAAAATTCCTCGATGATTTCTAATCGGGAAAGACTAAACACAAGTAAAATACGCAATGACACCGCAAGGGAATGTTACTAATGGAACATGTAAGAATACTAAGGCCCATTCTTTTTTTGTTGACCTTTATAGGTAAAAAGCATAAATAGATAGATCGCTATCTATGTGAAATAGTCGGGAGACAGTATATTATATTCTTGGCGGGGGGTTGGCCCCCAAAAATTATTTATTTTTGAACTTTTTCTATAAATTCTATAAAAAAAGTAAATTATCTATCCACTCTAATATTGATTGAATGTCCGAACACTCAGAGATTTTCGCGAGTCTGTATATGTACATACAGTATCTAAAAGATCTTCCGCCCTTGTCCACAATTACTAATTTAATTCGATTCGCTGTCCTACCCGCCGGCTATCCAAGGGAATTTAAGACCCAATCATTAGTATTAGTAGTAGAAGGGATCGGGAAGTCTTGATAGCCCTTCGACCATTATAATCTTTCCTTAAATCCTCGATACAACGATTTACAATCTTTTAGAAAACCCCCCCAACA